ATCCACGTCCTGTTTTCCACATCGTTATTTCCTACATGGATATAGGAATTCTCTTGCCATTTATTCTTTTTTTTTTTTTCTCATGGCTCATATAACATATAATAAATAAAAAAATTATATACATTATAGACATAGTAAACCCAACATATAAATAAATCTTTATCGGCAATGCTCCGAAAGAGGGAAACGCCCTTTTCTCTGTTGTAAGGAAAGGAAAATCTCATCTACTGGGTTGTTTTATATATCTATTTTAGTTAAGAATTTCGCGTACAAATACAAGCGATCCTTAACTACATATGCATATGATCATATATGTATTACAAAAAAAGGAGGCTTTTCAATGCGAAATCTAAAAACATATCTTTCTGTGGCACCTGTGCTAGGTACTCTATGGTTTGGGTCTTTAGCAGGTTTATTGATAGAGATCAATCGTTTATTCCCGGATGCGTTGACATTCCCATTTTTTTCATTCTAGTTATTGACATAGGAAGGTCTTAAAAAGATTAGAGATACGCTAAATTCTCTCTGACGAATCCCTCTCCCTTTCTCTTCCTTTCTTTGTTTTGCTCTTTTGTCATTTTTTTGAGGATTAAAGAAAAAAAAAAGTGGGTTCAACCGCATCGAAATTAGGGCTCAGGCTCGAATTAATTTAATATTATTATATTAATATATTAAAATCATAGAGGGCAACAAAATTATACAAGATACTTAAATGAAATACTATTACTATACCGAGATTCTATCTAAATAATTAATAGTTAGAAATCATTGTATTACTTATTTTTCTTTTTCTCTAGTGATTGTAACAAAATCTTTCATAATAGGATTTCAGGTCAGCAACTTCTTTTTTTTTTTTTGTTTCGGATCGAAAATGAAAGAAAAGAATTGAGTGAATCCAAAATTCAAAGGAGGTTAGGTTCATGGCGAAGGGTAAAGATGTCAGAATAACAGTTATTTTGGAATGTAACAGTTGTCGAAAGGATAGTAATAAGGAATCACCAGGCATTTCCAGATATATTACCCAAAAGAATCGACACAATACGCCTAGTCGACTGGAATTGAGAAAATTCTGTCCCTATTGTTACAAACATATGATTCATGGGGAGATAAAGAAATAGATCAAAGAAAACCGCGTGTACCTTCCCTTCAGGATTCAAGAAAGGGGAACAAATTTTGAAAAATTACATATAAACATATAATTAAAAAATAAACAAATAAACCAATCAACTCCTATTTCCGTCAAATCCAAAATGAGAATTAAGAAATAGGATTTTAGAGATAAGGAATAAACCATGGAAAAATCCAAGCTTTTTCTTAAATCCAAGCGATCTTTTCGTAGGCGTTTGCCCCCAATTGGACCGGGGGATCGAATTGATTATAGAAACATAAGTTTAATTAGTCGATTTATTAGTGAGCAAGGAAAAATATTATCTAGACGAGTGAATAGATTGACTTTGAAACAACAACGATTAATTACTATTGCTATAAAACAAGCTCGTACTTTATCTTCGTTACCTTTTCTTCGTAATGAAGAATCTGCGAATAGAACTAAGTATACTCCTAGAACTACGGGTACTCGAACCAGAAAGAAATAGGTCTATTTCTCAATTGATTGAATCAAAATTCAAAAATGAAGAAGAAACCTTTTTTTATGGAAACGCATTCAGTTATTTTGACTACTTTATAATAATCCTATTTCTTTTTACTCTCCCTTCCCGGAGTTCATTCTCCGGGGGACCTCCCTTTAAAGCATTCCGATGAATTCCCCCAATAAATCTCCTTATTTAATGATCTCATTGGAAATTGTATAAAGACAATTTGTATTTGATATGGCTAGTTGTGCAAGAATTTTACGATTAAGAAGCAACCGTCTCTTGTACAGATTATTTATGGATCTACTATAACTATAGGATACCCCGTTCTCGCGAATTACTGCATTTATTCGAGTGATCCACAGACGACGAAAATTTATCTTTTGGCTTCCCCTATCCCGATGAGAAGAAGCCAAAGCTCGAATTCTTTGTTGAATAGCAGTTCGCATAAGTCTTGAATGGGACCCTCGAAAGGTTGATACACATAAACGCGTTTTTGTTCTACGTCTACGAGCTATATACCCTCGTCTAGTTCTGGTCATTGAAGCAAAATAAACTTTGATGAATAACTTAATTTATTTTTTCTTTCTTTCAGTCATCCCTCTCGCCTTTCCTAGTCTATTAATAACAAAACGGATTCTTCCGATGTATAAAATACAAATTCCAATGGCTTTTGCTGCTCTGACCTTCCCAACCACGATTTTTTTTTTACGGGCATTTCACCTCGAAATAAGAAATTGTATTGATACTAGGTATCCAAAAATATTAAATTTCAAATTGAGTATAAATAGAGTATTGTATTAAAGTCGAAATACCTAGTAAAGGGAAATTTATAAATAAATAGTGGGTTCCTTCGTTTCTATGGTTACTTCGTAAACGGTGAGGTCCTCTCTATACACCGGAGCTCCTTCCCCATTCAATCAATGTTATTAGTAACTTGTACAGTTCACATTCTTTGACTCTACCCATGAATTATCCAATAATAGATCTTTTCACAATGAGATCTACTCATACAGTAACGGCATTTAATTATGAAAGTTGGCTAGGTAGCTGACCCTGTTAGTCCGTTCTTGCAAGAGTGAGAGCATAATTTTTCTGCTTCCTAAATACCAATTCCCCCGCTTAATGGACAACCATTTGCTACCACTGGGAGTTGCTTATCATCTACAATTAAGGTGATTGGATTTGCACCAATAGAAACCATAAATTTCATACACAATGTAGGTCTTTTGTTAGATAGTGAATGGAAAAATTCCATCCTATTCATTGGTACTGGTCATTGATACTGGAAAAAGCGTTTTCTTTCTTTTGTTCCAGCTTATCTTATGATTTGAACGAGTCGCACATACACCCTAGTACATGTTCCTCGACGCTGAGGACATCCCCGAAGAGCGGGGGATTTTGTGACATTTTTAATTGGCTGTCTTGTGTTTCTAATAAGTTGTTTAATAGTTGGCATGCTGAATCATATACAAAATGGGCTGGTTTAGATCGATCCTAACCGGATGATTATGTTTTTTTTTTTTCTTCTATTTAATACTAGAAGAAAAAAAAAAAAAACATAATCATCCGGTTAGGAATTGAACCTACCAATTATCCTTATCCCCTCCTAGTAACCCTCCCCCCAAAAATCGATTTATGAAATTAGAACTCGAAATCCTTGAATTAAACTCATCAATAAAAAGTAATAACGATATTTTTTATACCCTTTTTTTTAGTTCGGATGGATCGGGATAATAATTTCTCATTCCGAATCTGTAAACGAACAAGATAAGAGATCAACAATACGATCGATGTCTTTAGGATCCTCGAATGGAATGGAAGTAGACCGACATTTCTATTGGGGCGTTGGCTCTGTTTCCTTGGTTCTAAGATGCTAACGTATTTTGTTTCATGAGTGCGAATCTTAGAGGACAATGTAAATCCGGGGTGTAAATTCGGTGGTGGGGTAAATTTTACTTAACTCCCCGGTATTTTAGCCGGTATTTAGGACTGATTCTGCTATAAGATCTATAATTCCATACTCTTTGGCTTCGCTTGCGTCCATAAAAGTATCTCTTTCCAGGTCGGCGGCTATAACCCAGTGGGGTTGTTGTGTTCGTACGGAATATATTTTTACGATTCTGTCGCGAAACTCTGAAATTGCTCTCGATTCTAGCGTATATCCTGGTATTTCTTGCTGATAAAAGGTACCAGCAGGTTGGTGCATCATTACCCTGATGATATAACATAATGAAATAATGAAAGGTCCCTCTATCTTCTATCGGGTAAAGGAAAGAGCTAAAGAATAAGAAGAAGCGGAGTATATATATAATAGAAGCAAACGACAATATAGATTGATAAAACGACAATCCAATATAGATAAAATTCAACAACCGTACAGGCAATTTTTGGGCATTGCATACGGCTCCACAATGGGATTTTTTTTCCCTTCCACGGGAAAAAAAGATCTATTGGATCCAGAAATTATCCGCCCATTTAACATCCTTGCTTTTGGGAGAGTGAAAAAGGAGTATGATGATTCCGTTGCTTCCGTGCTTTGGTTATTTGGGAATTTAACTCATATGAGATCGAGCAATCCCAAAGTTTCTTTTTTTTTTTTTTTAGTACTCTTCGATAACATAAATTTGGCAAAATCATTTGTCGCGTGAAACCTAAAATATTTGCGACACTAAAATGAATTGCTGAGAGATATTCAGAGGTATTCCTTGATCGGAAAGATATTTTGTCTAAGCCAGCTCCCCCGATACACAATCTCACGTTATGAAAAACCATATGGGTATGTTCATACCGAATTGGAATGCCATGCTATTGTTACTCAGTAGTCTTATTCATTTTACCCGGCTAAGGCATATAGTCTTCATTACTTTCTTATGTCATTTATAACTTTACTTTTTTATTTCATTTCTAAAAAAGCTTTCTCTCAACCTCTCAACTAAAGTTAAAGATACATTGGCGCCAAGCGCGAAGGAATGCTAAGCGTTTGGTAATTTCGCCTCCGACCAGAACGAAAGATGCCATTGAAGCGGCGACTCCCATACATACTGTATTTACATCTGGTATCACAAGTTGCATCATATCATAAATGCCTACTCCGGGTACTATCCACCCGCCAGGTGAGTTTATAAATAACCATTGCTCTAAGTCCTTATCCTCTATATTGAGAAATAGCATGAGCCCCATAACTTGATTTGCTAGTTCGTCCTCTATGGAGTCTCCTAAAAAAAGTAATCTTTCTCGATGAAGTCGGTTGATTAGGATAAAATTTTATCCCTTTTAGGAACCATACGCGCACTTTTGAATGCATATGGTTCATAAAAAAAAAAATGGCAAAGCAAAGAAAGAATCAAAGTAAAGTATAGGTCCTCTTTTTTTTTTAGAAATACTTTCATACCTCCTAGAAACTTT